GAAAGAGGAATAGTATAGAAAAAGTTATACTATATACGATATACGAGTCATCCCCACACTTTTTTTTTTGATTTCATTAATTGAATTTCGTTTGATTAAAGCGAAGTTCCTTAAAAACCTCTGCCTTCTTTGAAATATCATGAACAGTTCCTGTAGGTTGAGCGCCTTTTTCAAGGAAATATAGAATAGCGGGAACATTTAAATAAGTTTGATTCTTTATCGGATCATAAAAACCAACTTTCCGAAGATCTCTTCCTTCTCTTCGGGATCGAACATCAATTGCAACGATTCGATAGACGGCTCATTGGGATAGATGTAGACGAACAATACCCCCCCTAGAAACGTATAAGAAGTTTTCTCCTCGTACGGCTCAAGAAAAAATGATTCGAAGTTATGTCTATGTATAGAATTATCGTGGCAAATAGATCCATAAAATCATCAAATCAATTAGACTATGATTTAAGTCCTTTTTCTTTCCTAAAAAAAATTGTACTCATAACTCAAGTTGGATAACTCTCAAATAGCTCAAAGAAAACCCTTAAGCATTTCATTTATTGAGTGGTCTCTAACCCCCTTCTTGTCTCGTTTAGAATCTGTTTTTATTCTTCATTATGATTTAGTTGTTGAGACAATTGAAAATGGTGTTTCCTTGTTCCAGGATCCTTTATCTTTTCTTTGAATCATTGGGTTTAGACATTACTTCGGTGATCCTTAATCCTTTCAAAATGGCAGCAACATACCCTTTTTTGTGATTTCTTTCTATCAAAGAATCATAAGAACGGTTGATTCCCGCGTGTTACACTTTTGATCGAAACAGTTTTACCAAGTCCAACAAATTTTCCTTTTGGATTTGAAACTTTCTCGAATTGAACCCTTTCGATTTCTATATCGAAGATATACTTACGAAGTTGTTCCAACTTATTCATTGGCACTAACCCTAGACCCTTGCCCTTGAGAAATGAATCAATACTTTCTACTTGAGCTCCATCATGTACTATTTACATTACAACCCAACAAAAAACTGGGGGTTCTAGTCGAACAGAACAAAGGATGTCGAGCCAAGAGCACTTTCATTCCTAATAAAATGGTGGATTCTTACATCCACAGCTGATCATGTCCTTCAAGTCGCACGTTGCTTTCTACCACATCGTTTCAAACGAAGTTTTACCATAACATTCCTCTAGTTTGGAACCAGTATGTAATTGATTCAATTATGGAATCATGAATAGTCATTGGGTCTGTCGGTAAATAGTAATCTATACTTTTTTCCTTCTATATGGTTACGAATGGGTAGATATTTTCTGAAAAAGTCTCAGCAATAATTAATTAATCCCCATATTTATAAATGCAACATTTTTTTTAATCATCATAAGAAAGATCAATAGATCTGTTACATATGTAATTTACTCGATCGTTTGTTAATGAGATTCATACAGATACAGATATGAAAATGGATACCTTTCGTTGCTGATTAAGTTCTATCCACCCCCCCAATTCTATGGGGATGATCAATCATAAATAAAAAAGGATCCTCTTTGACGGGATGCTAGAGGAGATAATATAGGTACAAAGCCAAACAAAATAGGTCCAGATTAAGTTGTTGTTCCTATTTTTTATTTTACCCCAACACACCCGGTGGCTTAATCCCGTTGATTGAATTCAATTAGTACCAAGAACCCCCTCTTGTTTAGAATTCAAAAATCGACAGAGAATTAATAATTTGACTACCTCATTTAAGTTTAAGGGAGAGGGAATAATAGATAGGGAATATAGGGGCTTTTCCTTCATATTTCAGCATCATTGAAAATTCAAATAGATACGGCACTTCCGTTTTTTCTAAGTAATTAACTTCAATATGTATATCAGAGGGATGGGGCATACAATGAAAGACCATCCTACTTTTTTTATTCAAACTATTGTGATCTATATTCCCATCTAATCTGGATCACAAATAGATTAAGTTACATCTACGTATCATTCGAACGTAATTCAGTTTGTGAAAAAAAAATATGATTCAGAGAAGAATCAGTAAAAATTAGAAAAAAGAATCACATTCTATCCAATATTACACTCTTAAATAGAGTGTTGTTCAAAAAAGCAATCTTTTTTCTGATATAATGGGTGCTCTGGGACGGAAGGATTCGAACCTCCGAATAGCGGGACCAAAACCCGTTGCCTTACCACTTGGCCACGCCCCATTTAGATTTCTATTCTGCACTAATAAACACTAATATTAGTATTGGTTGTTCGTCAATTCCAGTGCAACTAAATATCTATGGAATATATTGTTGATAGGATTTTGCCACGTGTAGATATAGAATTAACCTGGAATTGATTGATCATTACATATAATTTAATTAAGATATAAGATATTGTATAAAAGTATGATTTCTTCTATTCTCTTTTGAGAATTGAAGGATTTTTGATTGGGTGAGTGAGTTCAAAGGATTTTTTGGTCTACTTTACTTTCTTCATTATTTTTTGCCTTATATCAATAACT